AATCGGCTAATTGTTCTCTAATAGCACCTGCCCCCGTAGAGATTTCTCGATTTCTAAATTTCTCGAAACCTTGAGTAGTAAAAAAAAGTGGGATGCTGTATTTCCAGGATTGGATTTCATATTCGAATGAACCTCGTAATCGTAAGAAAGTAGGTTTTTTAGCTATGGACCTAGCAAAAGAAAAATTGAGATAGGTTCCTATAGGATTGGATTCGCCCCCCCCCTCACAATCGGACGTGAAGGTTTCCTCTCATCCGGCTCGAGTAGTTACACCAAATAAAAAAAGGGGTTCTTCTTCTTTTTAAACTTTGTTCGAGAAAATCCTACAAAAAGCTACTCTTTACTCAAGTACAAAAAGCTACTCTTTACTCAAGTTCCCAGTAAGGACCAGCCTTTCATTGATTCATTCTTATCTTATTTTTTTTATTTTCACTCTAACTTTTTTACTTTAATTTTAGATTTATTTATGTTTACGAAAAAATGAAATGGGAAATTATTGAGTAGTCTACTTCCCCTCAAATGATGAATTCACTGAAATGAAAAGAATCTTTTTTGACTCTTAAAGGATTTATTTGTCTATATATTATATTGTTCCATTCGATCTTTTTTAGGTCCCTACTTACCTCGATGGTTATGACATGATGCCCCTTGAAGCATATATGCGATAGATAGGCTCCTGTAACCATGCTATATTCACTTGCCTGAACAGAATTTCTCTCTAAAAGAAATGGAATGTATAATTCCACCAAAGAAATTCCACAAAACAAAAAAGTCTTTTTTCACGAGGTATAACTAGCTATTCCTATATTATCTGTTTCGTAATCGACCATGGATCAATTCCCCTTTACTTACATTTTTAAGTCTTGAATGCACCCATAATTCTGAGCTTCATGTTCCTCCTCCCAAGATACACGTCAGAGCCGGGGGCATCCCAATCAGATTGAATGGGATAACAGTTTCTCAATCCGAATCTGTCAAATTAAAATTTAGATCAAATCACACATCGCAATATACTAGGCCCTCTAATTCCCTAAGGGGCTTATCTAAAAGATTCGCAATATAACTAGGAAAGCATTTCAAATACCACACATGAGTCACTGGACATGCGAGTTTGATGTATCCCATTTTGTACCTGCGTATCTGAGAATCAACAAATTCTACCCCACATTCTTCACAAGATTTCGGGTCTTCTTTTTCAACCCCAATAGCTCGGTAATTTACACAAGCACAAATACCACTTTTTATGGGTCCAGAAATTCTTTCACAAAACAATCCATCTTTCTCCGGTTTATTGGTTTTATAATGAAAAGTATAGGGTTTTTTCACCTCTCCAACTATCTCTCCATTGGGTAGAATTTTATTTGCCCAAACCCTGATTTGTTGAGGGGAAACTGGTCCAATTCGAAGTTGTTGATGTTTATACTGGTCGATCATAGAATCGAAATTATGATTCATTGAGATTAAGCTTCCTTCCTATTAATCTGAAAGTTCTTTTCAGATACAAGGAAATGATTCAGTTCTAGGGCCAAAGATCGTAGTTCTCGAACGAGCACTCGAAAAGATTCTGGAGCACCCTCTGGGTTAGGTACTGTTCCTCCAATAATCGTAGCACCAAGTACTTCTTGACGAGCTCTAATATGATCAGATTTATAAGTAAGCATTTCTTGTAAGATATGAGCAACACCAAATCCCTCTAGAGCCCAAACTTCCATTTCTCCTACTCGCTGCCCCCCTTGTTTGGCCCTACCTCTAAGGGGTTGTTGTGTAACAAGTGCGTAATGCCCACTGGAACGTCCATGGATTTTATCATCAACTTGATGAATTAATTTTAGGATATAGGACTTTCCCATTAGAACAGGTTGTTCAAAAGGATCTCCTGTTCTTCCATCAAATATTCTGCTTTTTCCCGGATATTCGGGTTCAAATACCCATGGATTTTTTGTTTGCTTACTGGCTTCATATAATTCAGAAAAAACAAGTTTTCTTGAGGCCTCTTGCTCATATCTCTCATCAAAGGGTGCTATTCTATAATGTCTCTTTAACAGATCCCCCGCTAACCCGAGTGAACATTCAAATATCTGTCCCACATTCATTCGTGAGGGGACTCCCAATGGGTTGAATACCATATCAACGGGCGTTCCATCTTGCAAATAGGGCATATCTTGTCTAGACAAAATTTTAGAAATTATACCTTTATTCCCATGCCTTCCAGCTATTTTATCCCCCACTTTGATTTCACGTTTATGTGAAATATATACACGAATCCTTTCTTGATTATAATTGGAACCCCCCTTTCTACGGATCCATCTCACATCAATAACTCGGCCCCTTCCACCTATAGGTAGTCTTAGCGAAGTTTCTTTTGAAGTGGATACCTGAATGCCAAGTATAGCTCGTAATAATCTATCCTCTGGGGCATATGATGATTCATTCGCTGTCTGAGGTGTTAATTTACCTACTAAGATATCACCTGTTTCTATCCAAGATCCCAGCATAACAATTCCATTTCTGTCTAAATTTCGGAGTAAATGAGCCTCTAAATGCGGAATCTCCTTAGTTATTCTTTCAGGACCTTGGCTTGTTACATGAGTCTGAATTTCATATTTCCGGATGTGAAAAGAAGTATAAATATCTTCATAAATCAGACGTTCACTAATTAGTACTGCGTCTTCAAAATTGTAACCTTCCCATGGCATATAAGCTACTAATACATTTTTTCCTAAAGCGAGTTCCCCACCAGCTGTGGCCGCACCACCCGCTAGAATTTGTCCCTTTTTAATATATTTACCCCGCCGAACCTGAGTTTTTTGATGCATAAAAGTATTCTTGTTGGAACGTTGATACATAACTAATGGAATGCTTAGAGTATACCCATTACTTGAGAAAACGATCTTGTGAGTATCAGTATAAATGATTTTTCCCTTGTGTTCGGCTATAGCTGAAATACCCGAATCTAGAGCCGTTTGGCCTTCCAACCCAGTTCCAACAATGCACTTTTCGGAACGAGAAAGGGGAACTGCTTGGCGCTGCATATTAGAACTCATTAAAGCTCGATTCGCATCATTATGCTCGATAAAAGGAATGAGGGAAGCTCCAATAGAAAAATATTGGAAAGGAAAAATGCTTCTAAGATGAATCTCTTCCCATGCAATAGTCAGGAATTCTTGACGATATCGAGCCGGAACAACCTGTTGTTCTTGAATACCCCGATTCAAGGCCAAAGAATTTCCTGCTGCTACCATATAATATTCATCTCTATTTGGTGATAAATAAACCATCTGTGCCTCTTTTGATCTCTCAGATAATTCATAAAAAGGACTCTCTATAGATCCCCAATAACCAACCTTAACATGAGTAGCTAATGATCCAATAAGTCCAACATTGATTCCTTCGGACGTGTCAATTGGGCAAATACGTCCATAGTGACTCGGGTGAATATCTCGTATCCGAAAACTAGCAGTTCGCCCCGTCAATCCCCCAGGACCCAAATAACTCCATTTTCGCCCATGAACAATTTGTGTCAACGGATTAGTTCGATCCAAAACTTGAGATAAAGGGTGTAGGCCAAAAAACGATTCATAAGTAGTTGTTAATGAAGTTGAAGTTACCAAATTTTGAGGAGTCGGTATCAATTTATGCCTGATTGCTCCACATATAGTTCCTCGAACCGCATTTTCTAAACGAACAAGAGCCAATCCGAATTGATCCTGTAATAGATCTGCGACAGAACGAATACGTTTATTTTTCAAGTGATTCATATCGTCAAGTATACCCATTCCAAATTTCATTTCAATCAAATGATCCACAGCAGCCAATAGATCTTGTGGTAACAAAAATGTATTGTTTTGGGGTATATCAAGATTCAGTCTCCGGTTTATATTTCGTCGACCAATCTTTCCTAATTCACATCTTTGGTAAAAAAATTTCTTTTGTAATTCCTTGCATAAGGACTCAGAAAATACCGGATCTCCCCCTACCCCTACACAAGCAAATTGTTGATAAAACTCCAGAATAGCATTTTCTTTTGACCCAATCTTTTTTTTATCTTTTTCATTCGGGAAAGACAAGAAAATCTCAGGGTAACAAACATTATCTAGAATTTCTCTTATATTCGAACCCATAGCTGATGATAGAACTAGAATAGATATTTTTTGTTTTCTACTTACACGGGCCCATATCCTTGCTTTTCTGTCAATTTCTAATTCTGACCTTCCCCCCCAATCCGATATTATAGTACTGGTATAGACAGAAATTCCGTTATGTTCCAATTCTGAACGGTAGTAAATACCAGGACTTTGCAATATTTGGTTGATCACAATTCGGTATATTCCATTTACTATAGAGGTTCCAAAAGAATTCATTATAGGGATGTTCCCAATAAAAACTGTTTGTTCTTGCATATTTCTATCGGTTTTCCAAATTAAGACCGCGGGTACATATAATTCAGAAGAATATGTGAGTGATTCATATACAGCATCTCTTTCTTTTATCAAGGGCTCTACCAATTGATATGTTTCCACAAATAAATTAAATTCAATTTCTTGATCTCTATCTTCAATTTTTGGAAACTTATGAAATTCTTCCGCCAAGCCCTGATTAATGAACCTAAAAAATCCCTCAAATTGTATCTGACTAAATCCAGGTATTGTGGACATTCCTTCATTTCCATTCTGGAGCATCTTAATCTGAAGTTTCCTCTTTATTGAAAAAATCCCATTATTGGCTTAGCTCACTATTCATCGAACCATACCGATCGATCTAGCAATGATGGAATGGGTATTCTGTTTACTGAATCACATAAAATTTTAGCCAACTCTATCCATATATATCATACGTATGAACGGAAGCAAGACAGAGAAATGGAGGGCATTTTTTACGCAAGTTCGAATTTGAGCCAGGTACAAATAGAAAGAAATTAAAATTGATAAAGCATTCCTGGGAAAAAATTCTGTCACTTAGGTTGACGGAGTCTTTTATCGGTATCGGATAAGAAAATTGATCCAATTTCTACCCAATTCTTTTATTATGATATTACGATCAGGGTACAAAAAATAAAAAAGAAATGAATTTGGGAATCAATCTGCTCTCTATGAATGAGATAAAAACAGAAGAATCAGGAATAGCATAGAGTTTAACTATTTTTAGCACAAACGCTCAAAAAGTAATTCGCAAATCTTTTTTGGTAGTCGAATTTATAAAATACAATTGAATTGCGTACGTAATACTCATAGGAGTAATCTTTAGGAAGTACATACCGGCACATGCCGATATAGCTATCCATATATCGCATCTTTTCTCATAATTGAACTTGGTGCAACATAGGTCAAGTCGCACTCGATCAAAAATCATAATGTCTATTTTTTATTCATTCGGTATCCACGTATAAAAATTCCAGCTCTGTAGTTTACACTGTTCTGGGGTTTACATATACACATATAATATTATAATTAATATTAAAATATTAATATATTAGAATATTATAATTGATTATAATTGTAATTGATAATAATTAGTCGTAAATCAATTGGATTTTTCATCCATTAAGGGAATACAAATGGAATTTGGCGACATGGCCAAGTGGTAAGGCGGGGGACTGCAAATCCTTTATCCCCAGTTCAAATCTGGGTGTCGCCTGATCAACAAAAAAAGACTTGGAAGTTTTTAATCCTGCTGATCGAACTTGACAAATTCTTGCCCCGCAAAAGCATAGGCAAGGGACTAGATCTGTCGATACTTGATTTTGAGAACCCGTAGGTCCTATAAAAGACTGTCATCTTTTTTATAAAAATTTATAAAAATCTGGTTTATGAGTGTGGCTCAAACAGATACCAATAAGTCTGAAGCAATCCAATCTTATTAATGCATTGGTTTGGGCTATTCTGAATTGAACCAAATAAAAGAAATAATGATAATTCATTCTATTCTGGGCATCAGAACTATGAAAATAAGAAGTCGTAAATCTTGGTATCCAAGGATTCCTAAGGTTAAAGATGTGGAAAGAACTGAGCGAGGATACTTTGTATCCAAACTCAGGATAGGCTCTGAGTGCTCAGAAATGAAATCGAAATGGTTATTCTTCTTTTCTTATTTTTTTTTTTTTTCTTCTATTTCATTATCTATCTTATATATCTTATATATTATATATCTTATATATATAATATAAATATAATAAATAATATAAATATAATAAATCTTATATCTTTATATCTTATATTATATATTTAAAATATATTTAAATTAATATATTTAAAATATTTAAAATTTAAATAAATATATTTAAATATTTAATATTTAATTTTATATTTTTTTTATATATTTTTATATTTTATTTTATTATTTCCAATTTTCCAATTCTTTCAATTTCAATAGAATCTATTGACTAAGAAATAAAGGACCTTTTTACGAGTGGATTCGTAAAATTGTTTCATCACTAGCCGTAAGTAAGAATCCTATTTTGACTCTGCACCATTGATTCCACTATAATTATGAATTAATAATGGAATAAATACTTCATTTCATAGAGATAAGGGACATCATTCACATGGATATAGTAAGTCTCGCTTGGGCTGCTTTAATGGTAGTGTTTACATTTTCTCTTTCACTTGTAGTATGGGGAAGGAGTGGGCTTTAGAGCTAGGAATATTAATATTACTAATTTAGTACTTTACTGAATAATATAATTCTATCAATTGTGATCGTTTTGCCAAAGCTGAAAAAAAAATACCTTGACTTAGTTTAGTTTATCTATATTCGTTTAATTCTAAATATTAGTAAATATTAGAATATTAGAATTAGATAATTATATATTTTTTATATTATTATTTTATTATTATTTATTATATTATCTAATAATTATCTAACTAATAATTTAATATTTAATATATATTAGATATGTATAATTGATATGTATAATTATGATATGTATAATTATGTATAATTATGGTATATATATATATATGATGGTATTATAATATATGCACACACTATTCTTCCTACATTAATTCTTTAGATGGCCTTCCGGATACATATACATAAGCATAAAAAGAGATATAAAAAATCAGTAAAAAATCAGGAATTCAAGCAGTTGGTCTTGCAATTATTTTTGATGGATCGAAATGCATACAAGTGGGTGTGGAGAAAAAATATAGAATTTAGAGTGCTATTTAATTTTGATGTATGTCTAATATATATTACTAATAAATAATTACTTAATTACTATTAGATTATTAGTAGATTATTAGATATATATTATTATATACTTTATATACTATGTAGATTATTAGAATTAGATATTAGATATATATTATAATTAGATATTAGATATATATTATATATTAGATATATATTATATTATTAATTATATTATTAGATTATATTAATTAGATTATATTATTAGATATATATATTATTTATATTATTATTTATATTATATTTTATTATTTATATTATATTAATATATTAATATTATATTATAAATTCTATTATTATTATATTTTTATT